GGACATAGAATGCCAATCTTTAAAATGTAAAAAAAAGGAGTAATCGGCTGTGACACGTTCACTAAAAAAAAATCCTTTTGTAGCTAATCATTTATCGAGAAAAATTGAAAAACTCAACATGAGGGAGGAGAAAGAAATAATAGTAACTTGGTCTCGGGCATCTACCATTATACCCAAAATGATTGGCCATACAATCGCTGTTCATAATGGAAAAGAACATTTACCTATTTATATAACAGATCGTATGGTAGGTCACAAATTGGGAGAATTCGCGCCTACTCTGACTTTCGCGAGACATGCGAGAAACGATAATAAATCTCGTCGTTAATTAATTTGGAAAAAAAGATCATTCATTGGCGGGGGAGAAACCTTATGATAAAGAACTCAAATTCGGGTAGAGAAGTAAAAGTTTTAGCTAAACATATATCTATGTCTGTTTTCAAAGCGCGAAGAGTAATTGATCAGATTCGCGGGCGTTCTTATGAGGAAACACTTATGATACTGGAACTCATGCCTTATCGAGCATCTTATCCCATTTTAAAATTGGTTTATTCTGCAGCAGCAAATGCTAATCATAATATGGGTTTGAACGAAGCTGATTCATTCATTAGTAAAGCCGAAGTCAATGGGGGTCCCTTTGTGAAAAAGTTAAGACCCAGGGCTAGAGGACGTAGTTATCCGATAAAAAGACCCACTTGTCATATAACAATTGTATTAAAAGATAAATCTAAAATTTAGATGAATCTTTAGAAAAAAAATGGATGAAAAGATAATATAATAAAAAAATATGGGACAAAAAATAAATCCACTTGGTTTCAGACTCGGTACAACCCAAAATCATCATTCCTTTTGGTTCGCACAACCAAAAAATTTTTCTGTAGGTCTACAAGAAGATGAGAAAATACGGAATTGTATCAAGAACTATGTACAAAAAAATAAGAGAATATCCCCAGGTTTCGAAGGAATTGGAATTGCACGAATAGAAATTCAAAAAAGAATCGATTTGATCCAGGTCATAATCTATATTGGCTTTCCAAATTTATTAATAGAGGGCCGAACGCGAGGGATCGAAGAATTACAGATGAATGTACAAAAAGAGTTTCATTCTGTGAACCGAAGACTCAATATTGCTATCACAAGAATTGAAAGACCTTATGGACACCCTAATATTCTTGCAGAATATATGGCTTCACAATTAAGAAATAGAGTTTCGTTTCGAAAGGCAATGAAAAGAGCTATTGAATTAACTGAACAAACAGATACAAAGGGAATTCAAATACAAATTGCAGGGCGTATCGACGGAAAAGAAATTGCACGTGTCGAATGGGTCAGAGAAGGTAGGGTTCCTCTACAAACAATTCGTGCTAAAATTGATCATTGTTCCTATACAATTCGAACTATCCATGGAGTATTAGGCCTAAAAATTTGGATATTTGTGAACGAGGAATAATAGACCTTTTTTTTATCTTGACATTCTGTCCAGTGATAGAACAAAAAATGAGAAACTATTTCTGTTTTTTTTCCTTTTTCCGTTAAATCAAACAAAAATAAACAATTCTAATTCTATAAGGTTGAATAAAAAATAGATTAATCTTACTTTTGATATAATTGCTATGCTTAGTGTGTGACTCGTTAGTTTTTTCTTTAGAGTTTAAAGCTGGGCTTCAAAAAAAAAAAAGACTGACCTCCACTATAAACTTAATAACTATATAAAATAAAATAATAAAATAAACGAAAAACTAATAACCAACTTATTGCTTCGTATTGTCGAGATCCCAAGAAACAGTCACTATATGACTGAATGACTGAATCAATCATATAGTTGTAACAACTGAAATTTTCATAAAAAACAAATCTGATTATGGATTTTGAAGAAAAAAAAAAAAAATAAAGGGATGCGGATAAATGGAAAGGTGATAGAAAGAGAGAACAAAAATATCAATGATAGATGATTCCAATATGTATGGTCTATGAATCACCTCATAAAAGGCAGTGTGATAAAGCATTAATATTGATATATTAATATATATAATAATACAAATAATAAAGTATAATATAAATAATAAAGAGCCCTGGGTTAATAGAAACTGAGGAGATTGACTCGGGAACAAATTTTGTTGGGAGCTCCGTTGCAGAGTTCAGGCCTAACCATTAATAGAGAAGCTATAGGAACGACGAAACCTGTGACTATATAAGATTCAACTATGAAAATATAAATAAAATAGAAAATAAAAATGAATCCTAATGATTCATCGGGCGGGATGGCGGAACGAACCAAGAACAAATTGATTTACTCTGAGAGGTCATGGATTGATCCTACGAATGAAGCAGGAAAGAGTCAATATCCGCCCGCGAAACCCTTATTTATTTTATTTATTTATTGTATTACAATACAATATTGTCTTGACTCGATAAGAGTAAAATAAAAAAAAAATAGGGATTCGTTATAAAAAATAAGCATTATCTTTATCTATAAATATACACATCTAGCCATATATGGAGCTTCCTATGTAATAAATGAAATATCAATAAATCCCATTACTTAGTTTAGTGTACTAATTATTAAATGGATGTGTATCCGTATCGAATCTTTTCATTCGCGAGGAGCTGGATGAGAGGAAACTCTCATGTCCGGTTCTGTAGTAGAGGTGGGATTAAGAAAAAACCATCAACTATAACCCTAAAAGAACTAGATTTCGTAAGCACCATAGAGGAAGAATGAAGGGAATATCTTGTCGGGGCAATCATATTTGTTTCGGCAGATACGCTCTTCAGGCACTTGAACCCGCTTGGATCACAGCTAGACAAATAGAAGCAGGGCGAAGAGCAATGGCACCATATGCGCGTCGTGGTGGAAAAATATGGATACGTATATTTCCAGACAAACCTGTTACAATAAGACCCACAGAAACACGTATGGGTTCGGGGAAAGGATCTCCCGAATATTGGGTATCCGTTGTTAAACCAGGCCGAATACTTTATGAAATGGGTGGAGTATCAGAAACTGTAGCCAGAGCAGCTATCTCAATAGCTGCGTGCAAAATGCCTATACGAACTCAATTTATTATTTCAGGATAGGGATATAGAACTAAAGATAAACAAAAGGGGTATTGAGGATGAAAAAACAACCGCGGGTTTATTTATTTCTAGACAAACACTATTTCTTTTTTTCCTCATTCTTTGCATTGAAATAACAGATTCAAATAAAAATGATATGATTCAACCTCAGACCCTTTTGAATGTAGCAGATAACAGCGGAGCTCGAGAATTGATGTGTATTCGAATCATAGGAGCCGGTAATCATCGATATGCTCATATTGGTGACGTTATTGTTGCTGTAATCAAAGAAGCAGTGCCCAATATGCCTCTAGAAAGATCAGAAGTAATTAGAGCTGTAATTGTACGTACATGTAAAGAACTCAAACGTGACAACGGTATGATAATACGATATGATGACAATGCTGCGGTTGTCATTGATCAAGAAGGAAATCCAAAAGGAACTCGAGTTTTTGGCGCGATTGCTCGGGAATTGAGACAGTTGAATTTTACTAAAATAGTTTCATTAGCTCCTGAAGTATTATAAATACTAGTAGATGAAACTATGATATAGTTATAGTAGGATATCTGAAATGGATTAAATTAGTAGATTGTGTTTCACGCATATACTTTTAATAATTAATAATTGAAATTGAATAATTCAAAATAAAAAAACATGTTGATTATATCAAAATTAAGAAGCACCAATAATTAGAATTCGTCATGGGCAGAGACGCTATTGCTGATATAATAACTTCTATAAGAAATGCTGACATGAGTAAAAATGGAACGGTTCGAATAGCATCCACTAATATCACCGAAAACATTGTTAAAATACTCCTACGAGAAGGTTTTATTGAAAACGTTCGGAAACATCAGGAAAGTAACAAAGATTTCTTGGTTTCAACCTTGCGCCATAGAAGGACTAGGAAAGGAATATATAGAACTATTTTAAAACGTATCAGTCGACCTGGTCTACGAATCTATTCCAACTATCAAAAAATTCCTAAGATTTTAGGTGGAATGGGAATTGTAATTCTTTCCACTTCTCGAGGCATAATGACAGATCGAGAAGCTAGACTAGAAAAAATGGGAGGAGAAATTTTGTGCTATATATGGTAATCTTCCTCCGGTATCCTAATTTGATCTCTAACTTCCAATTTGTGAAATAGAGAGGAAAAGTAAGTTATATAACTCTTCCTCCATTAGTTGATGATATTTCAAGGGGTTACCTGGATGAAAGAACAAAAATGGATTCATGAAGGTTTAATTACTGAATCACTTCCCAACGTCCCGGGTCCATTTAGATAATGAAGATCTAATTCTAGGTTATATTTCAGGGAGGATCCGACGCAGTTTGATACGGATACTGCCGGGAGATAGAGTCAAAATAAAAATAAGTCGGTATGATTCAACTAGAGGACGTATAATTTATAGACTCCGCAACAAAGATTCGAGCGATTAGATGATTTTGGAAAACATTCCTTTGGCGAGAGATACAACTCGAAGCTAAAAAATTAAATACAAGAGACTTATTTTCTTCCAAAGAATAGATTCCAAATTGAGGTAAGGAGTGAGAAATATGAAAATAAGAGCTTCCGTTCGTAAAATTTGTGAAAAATGTCGACTGATCCGTAGGCGCGGACGAATTAGAGTGATTTGTTCCAATCCGAGACATAAACAGAGACAAGGATAATCTTTCTTTTATAAAATTTCTCAAAGAAGGGCCATGTAAAAATAAAGGATCTGTTTTAACATTAAATGGATATTTCCGTATCTTTCTGTATATTTCTGATTCATATTTATGAGATGAAAAAATATGGCAAAACCTATACCAAAAATTGGTTCGCGTAGGAATGGACGTATTGGTTCACGTAAGAATGGACGTAGAATACCAAAAGGGGTTATTCATGTTCAAGCTAGTTTCAACAATACTATTGTAACTGTTACAGATGTACGAGGTC